AATTTTTATTTTAAAAAAGGCATTTTACCAATTACTTGTTGACTTGGTTGAATCCAATTCATAAATCAAACAAAGAAAAGAGTGTAATTGTTTAACAGATATATAAAATGGAGAATTCTTTTTAAATAAAAACGTGGGAGGATTAGATCGAATGCTCCCTGCGTGAATAAAAATTCGGTCTGTTGGACACCTTCAGGGACTTCTATATTCAACGTTTGTTCAATTACTCTTTTACCCGCAAATGCAATGGTGGCCTCGGGTTCGGCAATAACGACCTTCCCCAACATACCAAAACTAGCTGTTACCCCACCAGTAGTAGGAGATGCGAGGATTGATATATAAAATCGTTTGGCATCTAATTGATAATTATATAACGCACAAGCTATTTTACCCATTTGCATCAAGCTGAAACTTCCTTCGTGGACACGTGCACCCCCAGAAGCACACACTATAATAAGAGGTAGAAATTCTCGGGTAGCATACTCGATCAAACGGGTAATTTTTTCTCCGACTGCGGATCCCATAGTCCCCGCTATAAACTGAAAATCCAGAACTCCAAGTGCTAAGGGAAGACCATTTAATTCGCCTATGCCTGTTTGAATAGCCTCCGGTAATCCTGTCTCGCTTTGATTAGAATTGAGACGCTCTTGATAAGTCTGGTCGTCTTCTTCTGAATCGAGACGATCTTGATCAGTCTTCTCTTTTTCTTCGGAAGATATTTTCTCTTCTTCTTCTAAATCGAGACGATCTTGATAAGTCTGTTCGTCTTTTTCTGAATCGAGAAGATCTTGATCAGTCTTCTCTTTTTCTTCGGAAGAGATCTTCTCTTCTTCTTCTAAATCGAGACGATCTAGATAAGTCTGGTCGTCTTCTTCTGAATAGAGAAGATCTTGTTTTTCTGAATCGAGACGATCTTGATCAGTCTTCTCTTTTTCTTCGGAAGAGATCTTCTCTTCTTCTTCTAAATCGAGACGATCTAGATAAGTCTGGTCGTCTTCTTCTGAATAGAGAAGATCTTGTTTTTCTGAATCGAGACGATCTTGATCAGTCTTCTCTTTTTCTTCGGAAGAGATCTTCTCTTCTTCTTCTGAATCGAGACGCTCTTGATCAGCCTTTTCTTTTTCTTTTTTTAATTGTATTCGTAATTCTAGTTCTATGTACACTTTTTTGAGTTCAGCTTCCCATTCACTGAGGTCCAGTTCAAAAGGCTCCTCTTTTTCTTCGAAATCCCATTCAATGGCCAGAGAGACCATGTCTTCATCCATAGGAACCCAAGTGTCTGGATCAATCAAAAGGTCAATTCTATCCGAACTATTCATTTCCACATGATATTCGCAACATTCACAAATATACATTTTTGAATTAAAAAGCGGCTTATAATTTAAACCATAACAAACGTCGCATTGAACCCACAAATGCCTATATTTGTGGAATCCACCAGGATTATTATCACTTTCTTGATCATTTTCTTTTTCATTTTGACTTTCATGATCATCGTCATCACCGGCATGCCACCCACAGTCATCCCACCTAGGGTCTTCCTGGGCATCCCACCCCTCGGCATTATCCCAATTATCTAAATTCGCGGAGATTCTTGTATCCCTCGATTTAATACGTTTTTTGTAACCTAATAAAATAGAAAAACGAGGGAAGGGAGCCATGGTAAAGAAATTACCAAGCGCGGTCTTATCAATGGCACTGAATTTGAATTTAGTCGAATAAGTATTATGTAAATAAAGTAAATTTTTGTTTTGCATAGAATAGGAAAGATTATTTTTGGGTTCATTAAAATTTTCAAAAAGAGTCTAAATACTTACTAACATGAAATGAATAGCTAAAAAACATTATACTAATCCATAACATGAGAAATCAGACCGCATTAAAAAAGAAAATATTGTAATGAATATTGTGACTTACTTGACCCGACTTATAGCTTTTTTGTTCGCATATAAAGCGGATTCGAAATTCTCTTTCATTCCACCTGTACCCGGGCGAATATGAAGCGCCCGGAGACTGTCTGTCTTTAACAATGAAGAAAATTGTGTAGAGTTGTATAGATCTCGATTAAATCTATATATGCCAACTCTTTTGATTCTACAAGTGTACTCCACCGAAAACTGTGAGTATCTCTTATAATGATTAGAAGATCATCGATAGTATAGATATCTTCTTCCATAAGGAAACTAGTTATTCGGGTAGATAACTTCAATTCTGAAATAAAGAAAAAAGCCGGGTCTTTTCTTTTTCTAGAGATATAGACTATCAATCTACACCACCATGGTTTCACTTTCAGTTTATCAAAGTGACAATAGAATAAGGCCGTTAAAGCCCACGAATTATTAACAAGTTTGTCTATTTTTCTGAAAATTTCCTCTTTTTGTTTCTCGTCCAAACCTTTTATTTCTAGGAAGTACTCGCGGGCGTAGATTACCATTATTAGTAATCTATTAATACGAATAATCTTTTCTTGATCAAAAAGTACATCAACTACTCTTTTAGAGAAGCCGAATTTGAAGACAGACATATATCGTGGATCCCTTTTCTCGAAAAAAAGAAGACGGCAAATCTTTTTCTTAACAAGCCAGAAAAATCAAAATTAGCGAGATTTGATGCCTTTGTAAAACATACCTTTGTATACTTAATTGATACCTTTGTAAAACTAAAAGTTGCATCATGGGTTTCCCTCTGTTTTTAACTAAAATTTCCATGCATCTGTTTTTAACTACAATTCTCATTACAATTTTCATAATGGTTTCCTCCTGTTTTTCTTTTTTTTTAATTGTATTCGTAATTCTAGTTCTATGTACACTTTTTTGAGTTCAGCTTCCCATTCACTGAGGTCCAGTTCAAAAGGCTCCTCTTTTTCTTCGAAATCCCATTCAATGGCCAGAGAGACCATGTCTTCATCCATAGGAACCCAAGTGTCTGGATCAATCAAAAGGTCAATTCTATCCGAACTATTCATTTCCACATGATATTCGCAACATTCACAAATATACATTTTTGAATTAAAAAGCGGCTTATAATTTAAACCATAACAAACGTCGCATTGAACCCACAAATGCCTATATTTGTGGAATCCACCAGGATTATTATCACTTTCTTGATCATTTTCTTTTTCATTTTGACTTTCATGATCATCGTCATCACCGGCATGCCACCCACAGTCATCCCACCTAGGGTCTTCCTGGGCATCCCACCCCTCGGCATTATCCCAATTATCTAAATTCGCGGAGATTCTTGTATCCCTCGATTTAATACGTTTTTTGTAACCTAATAAAATAGAAAAACGAGGGAAGGGAGCCATGGTAAAGAAATTACCAAGCGCGGTCTTATCAATGGCACTGAATTTGAATTTAGTCGAATAAGTATTATGTAAATAAAGTTAAATTTTTTTTTTGTTTTGCATAGAATAGGAAGGGTTCACGAAAATTTTATTTTAAAAAGTAAAGTATAAATAAATACTTACTAACATGAAATGAATAGCTAAAAGACATTATACTAATCCGTAACATGAGAAATCAGACCGCATTAAAAAAGAAAAGATAAAGTGGCAGGCCTAGAAAAAGAAATGGATTCAGCAGAATATTGTAATGAATATTGTGACTTACTTGACCCGACTTATAGCTTTTTTGTTCGCATATAAAGCGGATTCGAAATTCTCTTTCATTCCACCTGTACCCGGGCGAATATGAAGCGCCCGGAGACTGTCTGTCTTTAACAATGAAGAAAATAGTGTATGGTTCCATAGATCTCGAGGAAATCGAAATATGCCAAATATTGGAAATCTTCTGATTGTAGAAGTCTCTTCCACTTGGAACTGTGAGTATCTTTTATAATGATTAGAAGATCCTCGATAGTATAGATCTTTTCTTCCATGAAAAAACTAGTTATTCGGGTAGATAACTTCAATTCTGAAATAAAGAAAAAAGCCGGGTCTTTTCTTTTTCTAGAGATATAAACTATCAACCTATACCACCACGGTTTCAGGTTCAGTTTATCAAAGTGACAATAGAATAAGGCCGTTAAAGCCCATGAATTATTAATAAATTCGTCTATTTTTCTGAAAATTTCTTCTTTTTCTTTCTTGTCCAAATCTTCTATTTCTAGGAGGTACTCGCGAGCGTAGATTACCAACACTATTAATAGATTAAGAGAAATTATTTCTTCTTTTTTAATAAGTACATCAGCTACTCTTTTCGATAAGCCTAATTTGCGAAGAGGGATATATCGTGGATCCTCTTTCCCGAACACAATAAGACGGCAAATCTTTTTCTTTATTGGAACCCACGATATACGAAAAAACAGCAACAAGCCAGAAAAATCAAAATTAGTTTGATGTACGAGATTTGTAAAATACACCCTTGTTTAACAAAAATTTTCATAGTGGTCCCCCCAATCCACCAAAAATATTTTATATTGAAAAGAATATATTCTAACTTGAATATATAGTGATTGTCAAGTATATGATCGATGATATATCTTATTAGAATCAATTCTATTTCTTTTTTTATAACAATAATAATCTAAACTTTTTAGATAGAAATTGTCAACTATATGATCGATGATATATCTTATTAGAATCAATTCTATTTCTTTTTTTATAACAAAAATAATCTAAACTTTTTAGATAGAAATTGTCAACTATATGATCGATGATATATCTTATTAGAATCAATTCTATTTCTTTTTTTATAAAAAAAAGAATCTAAACTTTTTAGATAGAAATTGTCAAGTATATGATCGATCGTATATCTTATTATAATAGATTCTTAAATAATATGGATTCGAATCTAATCGCCCTATAGAAATATTAATATACAGATTTCATATCTAGAATCTACGGAAATCTATTATTCTATTAAATTGGAATAAAAAAATAGAAAGAATACGAAAGATAGGATTCTTTCCGGGAGTGACTTGTCCGTCAGAAAAGAAAAAGAAGGGAGTTTCAATTCCATTTTGTCCACTTTCACTCATTCGTTGTTAAGATATACCTA